ATGGCACGAAATCCTTTTCATTTAGTTGAGTTTAGACCATGACCTTTAACAGGATCTATAGGAGCTCTTTTTTTAACTTCGGGGTTAGCAGGATGATTCCATGGATATGGCTTTGCAACTGTGGCTTTAGGTCTATTTCTTATTATAATAACAATGATTCAGTGGTGACGAGATGTTATCCGAGAAGCTACCTTTCAAGGTTTTCATACTATTCAGGTATCTAAGGGACTTCGATGGGGAATAATTTTATTTATTGTTTCAGAGGTTTGTTTCTTTTTTGCTTTCTTTTGGGCTTATTTTCATAGTAGCTTAGCACCTAGTCCAGAATTAGGGTCATGCTGACCTCCTGCTGGAATTACACCCCTAAATCCTTTTGAGGTTCCTTTATTAAATACTGGTGTTCTTCTTGCTTCTGGAGTTACAGTAACTTGAGCTCATCATAGTTTGATAGAGGGGGATAAGCCCGGAGGGCTACAGGCTTTAATTGCAACTGTGGTATTAGGCATCTATTTTACCTTTCTTCAAGGTGGAGAGTATTATGAGGCTTCTTTTACGATTGCCGATGGAGCGTATGGTTCAAGTTTTTTTGTAGCTACAGGGTTTCATGGTCTTCATGTATTAATTGGGAGAACGTTCTTATTAGTTTGTCTTGTTCGTGTTTGATTACAGCATTTTTCTACTGGACATCATTTTGGGTTCGAAGCAGCTGCCTGATATTGACATTTTGTTGATGTTGTATGGTTATTTTTGTATCTTTCAATTTATTGATGAGGGTGTTAAAATTATAAGGCTTTAAAGTCTTAGATGACTGAGAAAAATAAGTGTTAGATTTTTAATCTAAAAACGGCAAATATATGCCTCTAAGAGTTGAATTCTATGACTTGGTACTTTAAAATAAAAGATCTAATTTGCATTTAGACAATAAGTTTTATTAACTTTCAGGTCAGCAAGGTATAAAAAGCGAGAAATTTGCATTCGGTTTCGGCCCGTACCTTAGGGGTGAAAGTCCCTTTTTGTACTAAATAAATGAAAGCCAAAGTAGAGGCACCTAGCTGTTAATTAGGAGAATGTAGGAGTCTACTCATTTAATATGGTAAAATAGAGTACTACGCCGGATGAACGGAAATCATTGATGTTGATTAATATGGGATTATAAGTTGTCTCTGGTACTAAGGATGTTGAGAAGATTTATGAGTAGAATTATTGCATTAGCATTGTCTATTATTGTGATAATGTTAGGATGGGTTCTTGCTAAACGGGCTATTAGGGATCGGGAAAAAAGATCTCCCTTTGAATGTGGATTTGATCCAATTAAATCAGCCCGGTTACCCTTTTCCCTTCGGTTTTTTTTATTAGCTATTATTTTCTTAATTTTTGACGTAGAAATTGTTCTTCTATTTCCTATTTTAGCAAGAATAGTTAGAAGCTTTTCTTTTGGCTTAGTGCTTGGGACCTTTATTTTTTTAGTTATTCTTATCTTAGGTCTTTTTCATGAATGAAATGAGGGGTCATTAGATTGAGCTCAATAGAAAAAACTTGGAGTAAAACAGGGCTGCTAACTTTGTTTTGGGTAATTCGATTTTATCCTTTTTCTTATGTTTTCTAGACTTCCTTTTGGATATATGTTTTTATCGGTAATAGGGGTTGGCACTTTACTTTCTGTATCTTCCATTCATTGGTTAAGTATCTGGGCCGGATTAGAAATTAATTTAATTGGGTTTTTACCTATATTGGTTTATCAAAAAAGTGTATCAGAAAGACAATCTGCTGTAAAATATTTTGTTATTCAGGCATTAGGTTCTAGATTTTTAATTTTTGGAAGTTTAATGGTATTTAATATGTCTTTCACATGGGATATGTGTACTAAAATATATAATCCCAGAGTTCTAGGCTTTATAATATTAATTGGCGGGTTATGTATTAAGTTAGGATTATTTCCTTTTCATTATTGATTACCGGGTGTAATGGCCGGTTTATCCTGGATTTCTTGTCTTTTGTTAGCAACATGACAAAAATTTGCACCATTATTTTTGGTTCTTTGTTTATTGGAATTAAACCAATCATATATAATAGCCTTTATTTTCTGTATTATTAGTGCAGGATCTGCATTAATTGGGGGACTAGGTGGCATAAATCAAACTCAAGTTCGTGCATTATTGGCTTATTCGTCAATTAGTCATCTTGGATGAATAAGGTTTGCTATCCTTCATAGTGAATGAACAATGAAGATATACTTAGGAATTTATGTTTTAATTAGAATTTCATTATTTATAAGACTTTGATATAGTGATTCTGGTAATATAAAAAATATTTATAATCTAAGGAGTTCTAGTTTCATGCAACTGACAGTTATGCTTCTTTTATTATCGTTAGGGGGTTTACCTCCATTATTAGGATTTATTTCCAAGTGATTAGTAGTTGCTGTGGGGAGTAATGGACCGTGGGCACCTGTGATCTTTATGCTGATTTCGGGCTCATTAATGAGTTTATTTTATTATTTAAGTTTATTTTTTTCTATATTTTTAAGAAGATTAAAAAAGTATGGATTAAACAAATTAAATATAAATAATGGAATTATGATTACAATTAATACCCTGAATATCACAGGTGGAGTTTTAATTTTGATAATTAATTTACTTGGTTCAGTATAGAGTAAATGCGTTGATTATTTTCTACAAATCATAAAGACATTGGGACATTATACATTTTATTTGGAATATGATCAGGACTAGTTGGTACTGCTCTGAGACTTCTTATTCGTGCTGAATTGGGACAACCTGGGGCTTTATTAGGTGATGATCAGTTGTACAATGTAATTGTAACAGCACATGCTTTTGTTATAATTTTCTTTTTAGTAATGCCTATGATAATTGGGGGATTTGGTAATTGATTAGTTCCTTTAATATTAGGAGCTCCAGATATAGCTTTCCCACGATTAAATAATATAAGATTCTGACTTCTTCCTCCTGCTTTATTATTGCTACTTTCGTCAGCTGCAGTTGAAAGGGGTGTAGGGACAGGATGGACTGTGTATCCTCCTTTAGCAGGAAATTTAGCGCATGCAGGAGGTTCTGTCGATTTAGCAATTTTTTCTTTACATCTTGCAGGTGCTTCATCAATTTTAGGTGCTGTAAATTTCATTACAACTATTATTAATATACGATGACGAGGTATACAATTTGAACGGCTTCCTCTCTTTGTGTGGTCAGTAAAAATTACAGCTATTCTATTACTCTTATCATTACCAGTTTTAGCTGGGGCTATTACAATGCTTTTAACTGATCGAAATTTTAATACAGCCTTTTTCGATCCAGCAGGAGGTGGAGATCCTATTTTGTATCAGCATTTATTTTGGTTTTTTGGTCATCCAGAAGTGTATATTTTAATTTTACCTGGATTTGGAATAATTTCTCATATTGTTAGTCATTATTCTGCTAAAAAAGAAACATTTGGTACTTTAGGAATGATTTATGCTATACTAGCTATTGGTGTTTTAGGATTTATTGTGTGAGCCCATCATATATTTACAGTTGGAATAGACGTAGATACACGAGCGTATTTTACAGCTGCTACAATAATTATTGCCGTACCTACAGGAATTAAGGTATTTAGTTGACTTGCTACGATCCATGGAGCTAAAATTAAATACGAAACCCCAATATTATGAGCTTTAGGCTTTATTTTTCTATTTACAGTAGGAGGTTTAACGGGAATTGTATTATCAAATTCTTCTTTAGATATTATACTACATGATACTTATTATGTTGTAGCTCATTTTCATTATGTTCTCTCTATAGGAGCCGTGTTCGCTTTATTTGGTGCATTCAATTACTGATTTCCTCTATTAAGTGGTGTAACCTTACATAATCGGTGAACAAAAGCTCACTTTTATATTATATTTATTGGTGTAAATGTAACTTTTTTCCCTCAACATTTCTTAGGTTTAAGTGGAATACCACGTCGATACTCAGATTATCCTGATTGCTATACAAAATGAAATGTAGTTTCATCTATTGGTTCAATAATTTCATTTGTAGCTGTATTATATTTTATAGTTATTGTTTGAGAAGCTTTAGTTTCCCAACGAAGCGTAATTTGAAGTACTCATCTAAGAACAGCCTTAGAGTGAGATAATATCTTGCCTGCTGATTTTCATAATGCTCCTGAAACAGGAGCATTAGTAGCTAATTAAAATTTTATATAAAGTTCTTAAGATATGGGTCTATGAGGACAATTAGGATTCCAAGACGCAGCTTCGCCTTTAATAGAAGAACTGATTTTTTTTCATGATCATGCAATAATGATTTTAGTAATGATTATTAGTTTAGTTGGGTATGCTGCCGTATCATTGATAGTAAATAAGTATACATGTCGTTCATTAGTTGAAGGGCAAGAAATTGAAACTATTTGAACAATTGTTCCAGCATTTATTTTAGTATTTTTAGCCTTACCTTCTTTGCGCCTATTATATCTATTGGATGAAATTGGAAATTGTAGTTTAACCGTAAAAAGAATTGGGCATCAGTGATACTGAAGTTATGAGTATTCAGATTTTTCAGATATCGAATTTGATTCGTATATGATTCCAACAAATGAGCTAGAACCAGGAGATTTTCGGTTGTTAGAAGTTGATCATCGAGTCGTTTTACCAACCCAAACTGATGTACGTGTGCTAGTAACTTCGGCGGATGTTATTCACTCATGAACTGTACCCTCATTAGGTGTAAAAGTAGATGCAATCCCAGGTCGATTAAATCAGCTAGGATTTTTTATTAAATACCCTGGTGTATTTTATGGTCAATGTTCAGAGATTTGTGGAGCAAATCACTCTTTTATACCTATTGTAGTAGAAGCTGTTCCACTAAAAAACTTTATGGAATGAATTATTAATGTATCAGATTAAAAAGTTAGTTAAATAATAATATAAGATTGTCAGTCTTACGTTACTAATTAAATTTAGTACTTTTTGCATGCCTCAGTTATCTCCGCTAAATTGAATTTTATTATTTATTCTATTTTGAACAGCTGTATTAACGATGTCTGTTTTAATTTGATGATCAACTAAGACTTTTTTTCAGGGGGAAAATTTAGCTCCGACTAGTCTAAAAGAAAATAAATGAAATTGATAAAAATAAAAGAATGCTTGTAGACATTTTTTCTTCTTTTGATGATAATAATCAGGTTTTTATATCGTTATATATATTAATATGAATTTTTTCTTTAGCCACGATTGTTCTTTTTAGGTCATCATATTGAATTTTTTCACCTCGATGAGTAAGAATTATTAGAACATTTAAAGACACTGCTTCATCTCAAGTTTTTCGTTCCTTTGGAATGAGAATAGGAGGATTTATCAATATTATTACGGGCTTGTTTCTATTTTTAATTCTAATAAATTTAAGTGGATTAGTCCCCTATGTTTTCAGACCAACTAGACACCTAGCTATTTCCCTTTCCCTAGGTATGCCTTTGTGACTTTCCTTAATTATCTCTGGAATCTTTTTTAATCCTAGTTCTGTAGTCGCCAGATTGCTTCCGATAGGAGCTCCTGCTCTTTTAAATCCCTTTTTGGTAATTATCGAGACAGTAAGTATTATAGTACGCCCTATTACTTTATCTGTTCGACTAACAGCAAATATAAGAGCGGGTCATATTGTTCTAACACTAATCGGAAATTATCTAACAGCAAGAATTTTTATATCGTCTATTTTTTCTATACTTCTTTTACTATCTATTCAAGTTTTATATACAATTTTTGAGTTTGGTATTGGGCTAATCCAGGCATACATTTTTTGTTTATTAATTACTTTATATTCAGACGAACATCCTCATTAACTTAGTTAGTACAAAACACTAAATTTTAAAGTTAATTGTAAAAGAACCTGTGTTCATTTTTGGGGTATGAACCCAACAGCTTATCCTTAGCTTATTTTACAATATAATACTAATTTGTTGGGAAGACTTAACTTCGTTAATAGATCTACAGTCTATTGCTTCTTACTCAGCCACCAAACAAAACGCACCAGGAAATACTTCCTTTCTCGATTTTGCAGGTCGATGTTTTATATAAACTATGGCGGGCAAGGTTTAAAGATATATCTTTATATTAAGCTTTGAAGGCTTATAGTTTTAATTAACTTAAAACCTTACCAGGAGGAACCGAACCTCTCCTAAGAAATCAAAATTCTTTGTGCCCTTACACCGCTTTGTAATGGTATCTTTTTTAAAGTTTTATTAATCTTCTTGCTTGGAAGGCAAGTGTACTATATCATACTCAAAAGATTATTTCTAATAAATAAGTTTATTCCTTTAGAATGAAAATCTAACGTGCAATCTACACTATAGAAACTTTTATTATTTTATTTATATAAAAATTATATGAACACTAAATTTAATTGGATATATTAGTAATCAGATTTTTTATTTAAAAATAATAAAAAAGCTTGGCCCTGACTTATTTATATAGCAAGTACTAAAGAATACACATGGTTTTTATTGAAAGAGGCGAGGTAGAAAAGAGTACAACTATAAATAAATAATTTAAGTTTGTATTCTCTTTTAAGGTATTATAGATATAAGGAATGCTTTGAAAAGTCCCGCTAACACCAGTGTTGGAGGTTAATTAAAAAGTGAAAACTTGAATTAATTGAGTACATTAAAATCTGGTTAACTTGGTGCCAGCATCCGCGGTTAGACCAAGAGATTAAGTTATATTTTAAGGTAAAAAGACAGTTAGGTTTAAATGATTTTAGTTTATTGATTATTTATAGAAAAGTAAAATTTGTATATAAGTAATTAATTCAATCATAACTAACTTACTGAAGCTGTGATAGTCTTGAGGGAAACTGGGATTAGATACCCCATTATTCTTGACTGTAAACCAAGTAAATTTACCAGAGTACTATGAATATTAAATAAAAATTTAAAACTCAAAGGGCTTGGCGGTGTTTTAGACCTATCAGGGGAACCTGTCTCATAATCGACAATCCACGTTAAACCTAACCCTACTTTGTATTCAGTTTGTATACCGTCGTCGTCAGGTAACTTTTAAAAAATCAGAAGTTAGCGATAAAAATTTTATAGATTAAAACGTCAGATCAAGGTGCAGCTAATAAAAGGGAGAAGATGGGTTACAATTATTTTACTTATAATTACGGAAGATTACATGAAAGTGTAATTTGAAGGAGGACTTGAAAGTAAAATCATATATATAGATAGCTTGAATACGGCTCTGAAACGTGCACACATCGCCCGTCGCTCTCGTTGAAAAATGAGATAAGTCGTAACATAGCAGAGGTAATGGAAATTGTCTCTAGATGAAAAACATAGTATAATTTTAATACATTTCATTTACACTGAAAATATACTTAAATAATAAGTTGTTTTTAAATTAAATATTAGGTATATATATAGTTTTGATTTAAGATTTTTAAAACATTTTGAAAGTTAGTAAAGGTGATTTAAATTTATTTTGTTATACCTTAGAGAAAGTACTGTGAAGGAATATAAACGAATTAAATGAAAAAAAAGATTAAAACTTGTACCTTTTGCATCATGGTTTAACTAGATATTTATTTTGTACTTAAATGTCTCGAAATCTAATGAGCTATTTTTATTCAGTATATTAGAAAATAAGGATTAATTGTAGCAAAAATTTTCCTAGAAATAAAAATAGAAATGAAATTTTATTCGTATTAGATGATAGCTAGTTCTTCTAAAAGGCATATAAGTGCTTTAAATTAATTTTATTTTTATAATAATAAAATAAAACTAATTTTAATTTAGTTAGATTTTCGAGGATAAGCTCGAAAATGTATATTATATTTGCATATTTATTTTAATTAAAATTTAAGCTTGAAAATAGCTACGATTTTGATTTTGTTGCAATTTCATTAAATGTATCAAAAAAAAATTGATTTGCTTAATAATAAAAGAAGAAAACTTTAAAATTAAGATAAGTAGAACCTATGTTAAAATGAGTATTAATTAATATATAAATCTTTAATGTTATATAGTTTTAAGTTAATTTACTTCTACATTTATTAATTTTAAATCATAAAAAGGAACTCGGCAAACACATATTCTGCCTGTTTAGCAAAAACATGGCTCTCTGTTAAAAGTAAATAAAGAGTCGGACCTGCCCGGTGAATTTTTTTAACGGCCGCGGTACTCTGACCGTGCAAAGGTAGCATAATCATTTGCCTTATAATTGAAGGCTAGTATGAATGGTTTAACAAGAATATAGCTGTCTCTTTATGATTTAATAGAATTTTATTTTCAGGTGAAGAAGCCTGTGTTAAATTAAAAGACAAGAAGACCCTATCGAGCTTAAAAGAAATCAGTAGACTAATAAAGCTTAATATAGTTTAAAAAGCCAACTACTGAAAATTTTAGTTGGGGCGACTGAGGAACAAAGAAAGCTTCCTTTACGAACTAAAGACGTACAAGTAATGATCCAAAGCATTTTGATTAAAGAAATTAGTTACCGTAGGGATAACAGCATTATCTTTTTTAAGAGTTCTTATCGAAAAAAAGGTTTGTGACCTCGATGTTGGACCAGAATATCCTAAAGGTGTAGTAGCCTTTAAGGGTTGGTCTGTTCGACCATTAAAATTCTACGTGATCTGAGTTCAGACCGGCGTAAGCCAGGTCAGTTTCTATCTTTAATTTTTAAAGTAAGCTTAGTACGAAAGGACCAGCCTATTGTAATATTATTACTAAAAATGATATTATATAATAATACTATAAATCAAATTAGCAAAATTAAATGCAATTGATTTAGGATCAATAGATTATAGGTGAAACCCCTTTATTTGATATTTAATACATAAAGGTGGTAGATAAAGTGCATTAGGTTTAAGCCCTAAATATAAAGATGAAATTTCTTTCCTTTATAATGTATATTTCCATTATTTCATCGGTATTTACCTATATTTGTATTTTACTAGCGGTCGCCTTTTTTACTCTTTTAGAACGAAAAGGTCTTAGATATATTCAGCTTCGAAAAGGTCCTAATAAAGTAGGATTAATAGGATTGCCACAGCCTATTGCAGATGCTGCTAAACTATTGACAAAGGAGATTGCAAAACCAACAATAGCAAATTATTCACCTTATTTTGTAGCCCCTGTTTTTAGATTTATTTTGGCTCTTCTATTATGACAATTGTATCCAAGACTATATTCTTGTTCGTATTTCAAATGAGGCATTTTATTCTTCTTATGTGTGTCTGGAATAAATGTGTATGGGACTTTATTAGCTGGATGAGCCTCTAACTCTAAATATGCCCTTCTAGGAAGACTACGCGCAATTGCACAAACAATTTCCTATGAAGTTAGGATAGCACTAGTTCTTTTATTCCCGTTATTTCTAGTTGGAAGCTTTAGTTTTATTGAAATTAAAGAATCTCAAGAATTTATTTGATTAACTTTTTTAATAATTCCTGTATCTTTTATGTGATTTGTTACTTGTGTTGCTGAAACTAATCGTGCTCCATTTGATTTTGCAGAAGGTGAATCTGAACTAGTTTCCGGTTTTAATATTGAATATGGCGCAGCAGGTTTTGCTTTAATTTTCTTAGCAGAATATGCTAATATTTTAGTTATAAGTTTATTTTCTTCATTACTTTTTTTTGGTGGTAGTTCTTTAATTTTTATAGAAAGAGATCTAGGCTTTATGTTAAAAGTGTTGTTTTTTGCTTTCGTATTTATCTGAGTTCGAGGAAGTTATCCTCGCTTTCGTTATGATTTGTTAATAAGACTTACTTGAAAAGGCTTCTTACCAGCTTCATTATCTTTTTTACTATTAATTGCTATTTTAGCTTCTTGTATTTATTACTAATTTTAAACCGAAATTGTAGTTTAATTTAAAATATTAGCATTGGAAGCTAAAGCTTAGGTATTAGTCCTACATTTCGAAATGAGTGCTTTAATTATCTTTAGTATAACTTTATCTACACTCTTAATACTTCCTATGATAGTACAACCATTAAGACTTGGATTAGTTATTATGATATCAACTTTATTAATATGTTTTATTAGCGCTATAACTTTGTCTTCATGATATGGTTATATTTTATTTCTAATTTACGTAGGTGGACTCTTAGTAATATTTGCTTATGTAGCAGCTTTATCCCCTAATGTCCTCTTTGGGAAAGGAACCCCGATATTATTTTTTTTCCTCTTAATTTTTCCTCTAATAACAATTTTTTACTTCTATCCGTTGATTGACCTGTCTTCTATTGGTTACCTTTTTACCTATAGAGAGTTAAAATTCTTAAAGATATATGGAATTGAAATAGTATCTCCTCAAATAATTTCTATTCTAATTGGACTAGCAATCATTCTTCTAATTAACTTGGTTGTGGTTGTAAAAATTTGTTATTATCAACATGCATCTCTTCGACCATTTAATGACTAAATAATGCGAAGTCCTATTCGAAAAGTTCATCCTATTCTTAAAGTTATAAATGGGGCATTAATTGACCTTCCTGCTTCTTCAAACCTATCTGTCTGATGAAATTTTGGTTCTCTTTTAGGTTTATGCTTAGGAATTCAGGTTGTAACTGGTTTATTTTTAGCCATACATTATACAGCTCATGTAGATCTTGCTTTTAGATCAGTAATTCATATTAGTCGAGACGTTAGATACGGTTGGTTATTACGAGCCTTACATGCTAACGGAGCATCATGATTTTTCATTTGTATTTATTTACATGTTGGACGTGGAATGTACTACGCGTCCTATGTGAATGTTCATACATGAAATATTGGCGTAGTTCTCTTATTCCTAACTATGGGAACAGCATTCTTGGGTTACGTTTTACCCTGAGGACAAATATCCTTTTGAGGAGCAACTGTCATTACAAACTTGCTTTCTGCAGTTCCATATGTTGGAAAAATATTAGTTGAATGAGTATGAGGTGGTTTTGCAATCGACAACGCCACATTAACTCGCTTTTTTGCTTTACATTTTTTGTTACCCTTTGTAATAATAGCCCTAGCTATTCTCCACCTACTATTCTTACATGAAACAGGATCAAATAATCCCTTAGGATTAAATAGTGATGGCGAAAAAATCCCCTTTCATCCCTATTATACATTTAAAGACCTTGTTGGGTTCCTTTTAGTTCTTTTTTTACTAAGAATATTGGCTCTTTTTTCCCCACAACTCCTAACAGATCCTGAAAATTTTATTCCAGCAAATCCATTAGTCACCCCTGTTCACATCCAACCAGAATGATATTTTTTATTCGCCTATGCTATTTTACGCTCTATTCCAAATAAATTAGGAGGAGTTATTGGCTTAGTAGGATCTATTGCTATTTTGTTTATTTTACCATTTACTCACTTAGCTAAATTTCGATCCATAGCATTTTATCCTCTAAACCAAATTTTATTTTGATGATATATCGGAATTTTTTTAATTTTAACTTGAATTGGAAGTTGCCCAGTAGAAGCCCCGTATGAGCAAATTGGTCAAGTTTTTACTATCTTATATTTTATATATTTTATTGTTAATCCCTTAATCCAAGTTCTATGAGATAAAATTTTAGATTACTAATACAAGTAGAGTTGTTTCCTGGGGAAAGTTTGTCTTGAAAATAAACTCGAAGTGTTCAATTCACTTAATAACTTAACAACAAGAGATAAACACTCACCTTTGGCTTACAAGACCAACGCTCTCCTTAAGCTATTATTGCATTACTTATTATATTATTAATTAAGAAATGAGAACATTTTATTTAAGTTTACTAAGAATACTTGGAATTTTTATAGCACTATTAGCTCTATCACTACAGTATAAACACCTATTAAGTATCTTATTAAGATTAGAAGCTATTACAATAAATTTATTTATTATACTATTTGCTTTATCAACAAATATTACCTTAAGTGGAGAAACTTCTTTAATCTTAATTACCTTAGGGGCCTGTGAAGCAAGATTAGGATTAGCTATTTTAGTCGCAGTTATTCGGGCTGAAGGAAATGATTACGTTTCAAGATTTTCCCTACATAAATGTTAGGTTTGTTATTCTTTAGTTTTACTTTATTACTCATCCCCTCCAGAAAATGGTCCTGATACTTAAAAATATGATCTTTAGCTCTTGGAAGCTTGATTTCCATTATTCACCTTTTCAATCCCTTCTTTAGCTATGAAGCTATTAACTCACTAGTAACATATGATTCCATGTCAATAATTTTAGTGTCCCTTACTTTATGAATTTCATTAATAATAATAATAGCAAGACAAAATAGAGTAAAGATCTCTAAAAACAATTATTCAGCATTTTCCATATTTATCTTACTTTTAAATCTCATTCTAATCTTAACATTTTTGTGCTCAAGAAGTCTCCTTTTCTATTTCTTATTCGAAGCTTCATTAATTCCAACATTGCTACTTATTTTAGGTTGAGGATATCAGCCCGAACGATTACAGGCTGGTATATATATAATAATCTATACTGTTGCTGCTTCGTTACCTCTTCTTTTTATCATTCTCTGAGCTACTCAAGTACTTGCGTCGGGAGAAATACTAATGATTAGAAGACTACGCCTTCATACATATAGAACTAGTTATCTATGAACTTGAAATTTTTTAACCTTTTTATGTTTCACTGCTTTTTTAGTAAAATTACCAATATTTACTGTACATTTATGACTTCCTAAAGCTCATGTTGAAGCCCCAGTTGCCGGATCTATGGTTTTAGCAGCTATTTTATTAAAGTTAGGAGGCTATGGAATTCTGCGGATTTATCAATATTTTAACTTTATTTCCTCACAAACTTCCGTTATTATCTTTTCGTTAGCTATTTGAGGAGGAGTTATAACTAGAATTATTTGCTTCCGACAGGTCGACTTAAAATCATTAATTGCTTACTCTTCTATTGGCCATATATCTTTAATACTAGCAGGAGCCTTTTCAAATACATCCTGAGGTTGAAGAGGAGCTCTTGTACTAATATTATCACATGGTTTTTGCTCCTCTGCTTTATTCGCATTGGCAAATTATACTTATGAAAAAACGCATACACGAAGTCTATTTTTAAGAAAAGGAATACTTATACTTCTTCCAATTTTAGCAATATGATGATTTTTATTCTGTATTATAAATATAGCAGCTCCTCCGAGCATCAATCTTCTAGGAGAAATCATAATTTTTCCATCAACAATTTTCAGCTCTAAATATTACCTAATTTCACTAGGTTTAATAAGATTTCTAGCCGCTTTATATAGAATATATCTTTATACAAGTATTCAACACGGAGGAAGTCCGAAGTTTATCAAGCCCTTTAATGATTTTAAAGCCCCTGGGTTTATATTATTTTTTTTACATTGAATCCCCGGTAATCTTCTTATCTTAAAGAGAGATTTAATCTCAATATGAACATAATTATGTTAAGTTAGTCTAAGCCTAAAGACATCAGCTTGTGAATTTGAAAATGAAATTTGTTTCACTTAACCATGTATATCAACCTAAAATCCTCCTCTATTAGTTCCATATTTTTATTAATATACAGTGTTTTTCTCTTTCCAGTTACAATAATATTTATTATATTAAGAAAAAACATTATCCTAGAATGATCTATTTTTCAAATAAGTTCTTGTACCATAACATTTATGTTTATTCTAGATCCAGTAAGACTCAGATTCAGGAATGTAGTTTGTTTAATTTCAGGCTGCGTTATATTATTTTCATCTAGATATATATCTCACGACCCATTTTTAAAGCGTTTTGTTTGGTTAGTTATACTATTTGTTTTATCAATAAACCTTTTGGTTTTCATCCCTAGTTTACCTGCCTTACTTCTCGGGTGAGATGGCTTAGGAATTGTTTCATTTGCTCTAGTAATTTATTATCAAAACATAAAGTCTTTAGGAGCTGGAATAGTAACAGTTTTAGCCAATCGAATTGGTGATGTTATAATCCTCATCTCTATTGGCTTATTAGTTTTACAAGGCCATTGATCAATTCTTTCAATATGAGATTATTACCTAACTGCATGAACAGCCCTTGCAATCACCTTAGCAGCAATAACTAAAAGGGCTCAAATTCCTTTTTCTAGATGACTTCCGGCTGCTATAGCGGCCCCAACACCAGTATCTGCCTTAGTACACTCTTCAACGTTAGTAACCGCTGGTGTATTTCTTGTTATCCGCTTTTTCCCATTTCTTGATACAATTTCTGGATTCAAATCTGCACTTTTATTTATTTCCGTTTTAACTTTACTTATGGCAGGCATTGGAGCAAACTATGAAAATGACCTAAAAAAAATTATTGCCCTATCAACCTTAAGACAACTAGGAGTTATAATAATAAGACTAGGTCTAGGTATACCTTATTTAGCTTTATTTCATCTTTACACCCATGCTCTTTTCAAGGCTCTACTCTTTCTCTGCGCAGGTATATTTATTCATAATAGATCTAATATTCAAGACATTCGTCACATAGGCTTACTTTTTTCTCAGGCCCCTCTTACTACAACCTGTATAAATATTGCCAATTTATCTCTTTGTGGAGCTCCATTCCTAAGCGGATTTTATTCTAAAGACCTAATTCTAGAATTATCTCTTAGAAACCCGACCAACTTTTTAATAGTACTTTTAATTTTTTTGGCAACAGGTATAACTGCAGCATATTCTTTTCGCCTATCATTTTGCTCTTTATGAGGTTATATTAAAGGACCCTCTCATCACGAAAAACAAGAACAAGACTCATATGTTAACTGGGCAACTACAATTTTAAGTTTAGCTGCTCTCGTAGCTGGATTTGCCCTCCAAAATATTTTTCTTGACTTTAATCCTTTTCCATTTATTTTACCTTACTATTTAAAAATGTTAACAATAGCTGTTATTTTCTCAGGTCTCTTTATTGCTTTCATTATCTGAGATACTGGTCATAGAGAAAGCACCATCAATAAAGTTAAATTCTTTTTTTCAACAATGTGATTTTTAGCTCCTATTTCAAGACAACCTCTTACTAAATTTTCCATGCTTTTAGGCACCAGCATTATAAAATCAATTGACATAGGATGATTGGAAATTATAGGAGGCCAGGGAACTGCCTTTATCACGTCAACTATATCTACAAAAAATCAAAACATTCAAATCAAATCCTTTAATTTTTTTATTGCATTAATCTTATTTATAACAACAATTTTATATATAATACTATTCACTAACTAGCATTGATAGCTTAAACATAGAGCATAGCACTGAAGATGCTAAGGTGACAATCTTTGTCTCATAGCA